TATATATGAAAAATCGAGATCTGGTGATATAACACAGGGTCTTCCAAAAGTGGAACAGGTATTAGAAGTGCGTTCGATTGATTCAATATCGATGAACCTAGAAAAGAGAGTTGAGGGTTGGAACGAGCGTATAACCAAAATTCTTGGCATTCCCTGGGGATTCTTGATTGGTGCTGAGCTAACTATAGTGCAAAGTCGTATTTCTTTGGTTAATAAGATCCAAAAGGTTTATCGATCCCAGGGGGTGCAGATCCATAATAGACATATAGAAATTATTGTGCGTCAAATAACATCAAAAGTCTTGGTTTCAGAAGATGGAATGTCTAATGTTTTTTCACCCGGCGAACTAATTGGATTGTTGCGAGCTGAACGAACGGGACGCGCTTTGGATGAAGCAATCTGTTACCGAGCCCTATTATTGGGAATAACGAAAACATCTCTGAATACTCAAAGTTTTATATCCGAAGCGAGTTTTCAAGAAACTGCTAGAGTTTTAGCAAAAGCCGCTCTCCGGGGTCGTATCGATTGGTTGAAAGGTCTGAAAGAGAACGTTGTTTTAGGGGGGACGATACCCGTTGGTACCGGATTCAAAAGATTAATGCGCCGTTCAAGGCCAAGGCAACATAAGAAGATTACCTTGGAAAAAAAAAAATTGGAGGGAGAAATGAGAGATATTTTGTTCCACCACAGAGAATTATTTGATTTTTTCATTTCAAAGAATTTATGTGATACATCAGAGCAATCATTTCGAGGATTTAATCATTCCTAAGAGCGGATTCATCCCTTTCAACGCGGTCATTTGATTTGGTAATAGTAATAAAAAAGAAAAGATAATAACGAATAGAAAAAATGAATTAATGGCTTGATCGTGTATCAACGGCCAATCTTCGGTAGAAGAGAAGGTTCCATCGGAACAATTATTTATTTCTATTTCAGGATACCAGATCTCCTTTTTTTTTCAAATTCTTTTTTTTTTATTTGAAAAATCAAAAAGTGAGAGAAAGTGTGGGGATAAATGACAAAAAGATATTGGAACATAACTTTGGAACAGATGATGGAAGCAGGAGTTCATTTTGGCCATGGTACTAGGAAATGGAATCCTAGAATGGCACCTTATATATCTGCAAAGCGTAAAGGTATTCATATTACAAATCTTACTAGAACTGCTCGTTTTTTATCAGAAGCTTGTGATTTAGTTTTTGATGCAGCAAGTAGGGGAAAACAATTCTTAATTGTTGGTACCAAAAATAAAGCAGCTGATTCAGTAGCGCGGGCTGCAATACGAGCCCGGTGTCATTATGTTAATAAAAAATGGCTCGGTGGTATGTTAACGAATTGGTATACTACAGAAACGAGACTTCATAAGTTCAGGGACTTGAGAACGGAACAAAAGACGGGGAAACTCAACAGTCTTCCAAAAAGAGATACCGCTATGGTGAAGAGACAATTATCTCACTTGGAAACATATCTGGGCGGCATTAAATATATGACGGGGTTACCCGATATTGTAATAATCGTTGATCAGCAAGAAGAATATACGGCTCTTCGAGAATGTATCACTTTAGGAATTCCAACGATTTGTTTAATCGATACAAATTGTGACCCCGATCTCGCAGATATTTCGATTCCAGCTAATGATGATGCTATAGCTTCAATCCGATTAATTCTTAACAAATTAGTATTTGCAATTTGTGAGGGTCGTTCTAGCTATATACGAGATTATTGATTAATAATAAGATAAATAAATTATTTGGTTTGGGGAACTCCATAGATTTATGGAATCGGCTACTATACTATTACTGAATTGCGCAAAAAAGAATAACCGGAGATATTATGTGATTAGTCGGTATTCAAAATATCAAATTTAAGTAGACAAGCCGAAAAAGAGATGGTTGAATCAAAATAATTCCTTTTCAAGTTGTATTTCTTTCAGAGGGCAATAAATATGAATGTTCTATTATGTTCCATCAACACATTAAAAAGATTATACGATATATCGGCTGTGGAAGTAGGCCAACATTTCTATTGGCAAATAGGGGGGTTCCAAGTCCATGCCCAAGTACTTATTACTTCTTGGGTTGTAATTGCTATTTTATTAGTTTCAGCCATTCTAGCTGTTCGAAATCCACAAACCATTCCTACTGACAGTCAAAATTTTTTTGAATATGTCCTTGAATTCATTCGAGACGTGAGCAAAACTCAGATTGGAGAAGAATATGGTCCATGGGTTCCCTTTATTGGAACTATGTTTCTATTTATTTTTGTTTCTAATTGGTCGGGGGCTCTTTTGCCTTGGAAAATCATACAGTTACCTCATGGGGAGTTAGCTGCACCCACAAATGATATAAATACTACTGTTGCATTAGCTTTACTTACATCGATAGCATATTTCTATGCGGGTCTTTCAAAAAAAGGATTAGGTTATTTTGGTAAATACATCCAACCAACCCCAATCCTTTTACCGATTAATATCTTAGAAGATTTCACAAAACCCCTATCA